AAAATTATTTTTTTTAATAAATTAATATTTATTATTTCAATTATAAATAACGGTTCAAAAATAATAAATCATAAAAAATTATTTTTAATTATAATAATTATTTATTATTATATAAATTATTTATATATAATATATTTATTTATATATATTAATAATTTATATTAAATAGGTGATATTAATTATAGACCTATTAGTCCTATAATTAAAAAAAAAATGATATATTAATTAATAATAAATTTATATATATATATATATCGTATATAAATATTTTATATAATAGACAATAATTAAAAATTATTGTCTATTAATAAATTTAATAATTAATTAATTAATTATATTTAAATTAAATAACTTATAAATTTAAATATATATAAATTAATTAATTTAAATTAAATAAATTATAATAAAAAAAAAAAAAAAAAATTAGGGGAAATTATTAGGAGGATTGTACTTATTAAATTTAATTTAAAATAATATTTATTTATTATAAATTAATATATTTTATATTTTAGATAAATCTAAAAGTAAATAAAATTTAAAATTTTATAATTTTTATTATTTAATATTAATATTATTTTATTCTAGTTAAATATTTTATTATTATTTTATTTTACATGTAAATTTATGTGTGAATATTTTTTAATTTTAAAAATTATTAAATTTTATTTTATTCGCAGTAATTGATATTAATTATAAAAGAAATTTTGAATTAGTAATAATATATAGTATTGGTAAAATTTGTGCCAGCTACTGCGGTTATACAAATGATGCAAATAAAAATTTTTAGTATTAGTTAAATTAATAAATTATTAATATATTTATAAATTTATTAGGTGAAATTTTTAAATTTATTTATTATTAATTTTGAAAGTGATTTAAGCTATAAAAATTTTATTATAAACTAGGATTAGATACCCTATTATTAAAATTAAATAATTAAAAATACTTAAGTAGTATTAGTTATATTCTTAAAATTTAAAGAATTTGGCGGTGTTTTAGTCTATTTAGAGGAATCTGTTCTGTTATTGATAATCCACGTTGGACCTAACTTAAGTTTGTTTTCAATTTGTATATCGCCGTCATCAGAATATATTATAAGATTAATAATTTTCTGGATATTTTATTAAATAATATGTCAGGTCAAGGTGCAGTTTATGTTTAAGTAGAAATGGATTACAATAAATTTATTTATACGGATAATTTTTTGAAATAAAAATTTGAAGGTGGATTTAATAGTAATATAAAATAGATTATTTATATGATTATAGCTCTAAAACATGCACACATCGCCCGTCGCTCTCATTTTTAAAATGAGATAAGTCGTAACATAGTAGATGTACTGGAAAGTGTATCTAGAATGACAATTTAAAGCTTAATTAGTAAAGTATTTCATTTACATTGAAAAGAAATTTGTGCAAATCAATTTAAATTGATAATAATTATTTATTAATTATTTTTTTTTATTTATAATTATTAATAAAAATAATTTTAAAATTTTTAGTTTTAGTAATTTATAATGAAATAATAATTTTAATTATAGTGTATTAGTATTTTAAAAGAATATTGAAATAATTTGAAAAATTTTTAATTTTAAAGAAAATTTAATTTATTGTACCTTGTGTATCAGGGTTTATTAAATAAATAATTATTATATTAATTTTTCTCGAATTTTAAAGATTTAATTATATATAAAAGTTATTGTGGAATAACTATTTTTAATATATAATTAGAAATGAAACGTTAATCGTTTTAAAATATATCTAGTTTTTTAAGAAATAAATTTAATTTAGTTTATTTATTTTATTGGGTTAATTTTATATTAATTTAATAAATAAATAAAATAATATTTTAAGGGATTAGCTTTAAAATAAACTTTTATATTTTTAATAATTTTAAAATAAATATAAGCTTAAAAATAGCTATTATTAATAAATTTGTTATAATTTATTTTTTGAATAAAATTATTTAATTTAAATTAAGTTATTTATTAAAATGTAAATTTTAATTTTAAAAATTTATTAATTATGATAAAATTAGTATATAAATTTATATAATGTAATTAATTTGATAGGTTTTAATGAAGAATTCGGCAAATTAAATATATTCACCTGTTTAACAAAAACATGTCTTTTTGTATTTTATTTAAAGTCTAACCTGCCCACTGATTTTTAAAGGGCCGCGGTATTTTGACCGTGCGAAGGTAGCATAATCAATAGTCTTTTAATTGAAGGCTGGTATGAATGGTTGAATGAGATATATACTGTTTTTTTAAAATTTAAATAGAACTTTATTTTTTAGTTAAAAAGCTAAAATTAAATTAAAGGACGAGAAGACCCTATAGATCTTTATTTTTATAAATTATAAATTATAAAGAATTTTAAAATTTATATTTTAGATAAAATTTTACTGGGGTGGTATTAAAATTTAATTAACTTTTATTTATTTTTAACATTGATTTATGAATTAAAGATCCTGTATTATGGATTAAAAAATTAAGTTACCTTAGGGATAACAGCGTAATTTTTTTAGAGAGTTCATATCGATAAAAAAGATTGCGACCTCGATGTTGGATTAAGAGTTATTTTTAGGTGTAGAAGTTTAAAGTTTAGGTCTGTTCGACCTTTAGATTCTTACATGATCTGAGTTCAAACCGGCGTAAGCCAGGTTGGTTTCTATCCTTAATAATTTATTATATTGTAGTACGAAAGGACCTAATATAAAAAATATAATTTTATTAGATTGAAAATTATTAATATTATTTACTATTTTGGCAGATTAGTGCAATAAATTTAGAATTTATAAATATAATTAATAATTATAAATAGTATTGTTTATTTTTGATAAAATTATACCATTGATTGGAAGTTTATTATTAGTAATTTGTGTAATAGTAGGAGTTGCTTTTTTAACTTTATTAGAACGTAAGGTTTTAGGTTACATTCAAATTCGAAAGGGTCCAAATAAGGTTGGATTTAATGGGTTATTACAACCTTTTAGTGATGCTGTAAAATTGTTTACTAAGGAACAAACATATCCATTGTTATCTAATTATATTTCTTATTATTTTTCACCTATTTTTTCTTTATTTTTATCTTTATTAATTTGAATATGTATTCCTTATTTAATTAAATTATATTCTTTTAATTTAGGTGTTTTATTTTTTTTATGTTGTACTAGATTAGGGGTTTATACTGTTATAATTGCTGGGTGATCTTCTAATTCAAATTATGCATTGTTAGGGGGTTTACGAGCAGTTGCACAAACAATTTCTTATGAAGTTAGATTGGCTTTAATTTTATTAAGATTTATTTTTTTAATTGGTAATTATAATTTTTTAAATTTTTATAATTATCAATCTTATATTTGATTTATTTTTTTTTGTTTTCCTTTAGGATTAGTTTGGTTAGCTTCTTGTTTAGCTGAAACTAATCGAACTCCATTTGATTTTGCAGAAGGTGAGTCTGAATTAGTTTCAGGATTTAATGTTGAATATAGAAGAGGGGGATTTGCTTTAATTTTTTTAGCGGAATATTCTAGAATTTTATTTATAAGAATGTTATTTGTTGTTATTTTTTTAGGTAGAGATATTTACAGATTAATATTTTTTTTTAAATTAACATTTATTTCTTTTATTTTTATTTGAGTTCGAGGAACTTTACCTCGGTTTCGATATGATAAATTAATATATTTAGCTTGAAAAAGTTTTTTACCTTTATCTTTAAATTATTTGTTTTTTTTTGTTGGGTTAAAGATTTTTTTTATTTCTTTATTATTTTAATGAATAATTTTTAGTACTAATAAATTAATAGAAGACTTTACTTCTTTCTTATGTTTTCAAGACATATGCTATAAAAGCTTATTAATTAATTTAGTAATTTATCTCAATATTTAGCTACTAAAGGATTAATAATGAAGTATGAAAAATATAAAACTGTTAAAATTTGACCAGTTAAAACATAAGGATCTTCTACTGGACGAGCCCCAATTCATGTTAATAATGAAGCAACAACTACTATATTTCAATATAAAATTTGATTTAATGGATAAAATTGTAATCCTCGGAATTTACTAGCATGAGTAAAAGGTAAAATTAATAAAATTGCAATTGATAAGACTAAAGCAATTACTCCTCCTAATTTATTTGGAATAGATCGTAAAATTGCATAAGCAAATAAAAAATATCATTCTGGTTGAATATGAACAGGAGTAACTAAAGGATTAGCTGGAATAAAATTTTCTGGATCTATTAATAAATAATTAAATTTTCAAATAAAAAAAATTAAAATTCATAAAAATACAATAAATCCAAAAATGTCCTTATAAATAAAATAAGGGTGAAAAGGAATTTTATCAACATTTCTATTTAACCCTAATGGATTATTTGATCCTGTTTGATGTAAAAATAATAAATGAATTATTATTAAAGCTAAAATAATAAATGGAAAAATAAAATGAAAAGTAAAGAATCGAGTTAATGTAGCATTATCTACAGCAAACCCTCCTCAAATTCATTGTACAAGATCTATTCCTAAGTAAGGAACTGCTGATAATAAATTTGTAATAACTGTAGCTCCTCAAAAAGATATTTGTCCTCAAGGTAGAACATATCCTAAAAATCCAGTTGCTATAGTTAAAAATAAAATAATTACTCCAGTATTTCATGTTATATGATATAAATATGATTCATAATAAACACCTCGTCCAACATGAATAAATAAACAAGCGAAAAAAAATGAAGCTCCATTAGCATGGCAAATTCGTAAGAATCAACCATTATTAACGTCTCGACAAATATGATTTACACTATTAAAAGCTGTTTCAATATCAGCAGCATAATGTATTGCTAAAAATAATCCAGTTAAAATTTGTAATATTAAACATAATCCAAGTAATGATCCAAAATTTCATCAAGCTGAAATATTTGAAGGAGCAGGTAAATCTACTAATGCGTTATTAGCAATTCTAATTAATGGGTGGGTTTTTCGAATAGGTTTAAACATTAATTTATTGGTCGTAAAGGACCATAAAATTTTTTTGTAATTTTTACAGTTACAAGAAGAGTTAAAAATAAATAATTAATTAATAATAAAGTAATTAAATTTGTAGGAAAATTGTATATTTTATTTAATGATAATACATTTTCGTTAATTAAATTATTTATTATTGAAATTTTTTCTATTTCTATATTTATAATAAATTGTTCAGTTAAAGATTTATCTATAATAAAAAAAATAGTTATTATAAATATAAAAATAATAAATCTAATAATTGTTAATCTAAAAGATATAGAAAATATTTCATTTGATGATAATGAAGTTACATAAATAAATAAAATTAATATTCCTCCTAAAAAAATTAAAAATAATACATAAGAAAATCAAAATGTTTTTACGTAAATTCCAGTTAATAAACATGTTAAAAATGTTTGAATTAAAAGTATTAATCCTATAGATAATGGATGTTTTATTTGTATAAAAATAAATCTTATAATTAAGCAAATTGTTATAATAATTAATTTTGTAATTTCAAGAAATAGTTTATTTAAAATATTAACTTTGGGAGTTAGTGAAAAAGAGATTTCTTTTTTCTTGAAGTTTAAAAAGAGTAATTCTTATTTTTAGTTTACAAGACTAATGTTTTTGTTAAACTATTTAAACTTATTAATGGCAAATATATTTTTAATATTTTATTTATCCATAGTTATATTTTTATTTGGTTGTATAGTTTTTGTTTCTAATCGTAAACATTTATTATCTACTTTATTAAGATTAGAATATATAGTTTTAAGTTTATTTATTTTTTTATTTTTTTATTTAAATTTTATAAATTATGAGATATATTTTAGTATATTTTTTTTGACTTTTTGTGTTTGTGAAGGAGTTTTAGGTCTATCAATTTTAGTATCTATAATTCGAACTCATGGTAATGATTATTTTCAAAGTTTTTCTATTTTACAATGTTAAAGTTTATTTTTATAATATTATTTATATTTCCTCTTTCTTTTTTAAAGAATTTTTATTGAACGGTTCAAAATTTAATTTTTTTATTAACTTTTTTATTTATAATTAATTTAAGATCATTAAATTATTTTAATTATATTTCTTATTATTTTGGGTTGGACATAATTTCATATGGTTTAATTTTATTAAGATTTTGAATTTGTGGTCTTATGTTAATAGCAAGAGAAAAAGTTTTTACTTATAATAATTATGAAAAATTATTTATTTTTATAATTTTATTTTTATTATTAATGTTAGTGTTAACTTTTAGATCAATAAGTGTTTTTATATTTTATTTATTTTTTGAAGCAAGATTAATTCCTACTTTATTTCTAATTTTAGGATGAGGGTATCAACCAGAACGACTACAAGCTGGAGTTTATTTATTATTTTATACTTTATTAGCTTCTTTACCATTATTAATTGGTATTTTTTATATTTTAAATTTTATAAATACTTTATCTTTTACATTATTATTAAATTTAAGATTTATAAATATAAATTTATTATATTTATCTTTAATTTTTGCTTTTTTAGTAAAAATACCTATATTTTTAGTTCATTTATGACTTCCTAAGGCTCATGTTGAAGCCCCTGTTTCTGGGTCAATAATTTTAGCTGGTATTTTATTAAAGTTAGGAGGTTATGGGTTATTACGAATATTTAGATTATTACAAATTTCAGGAGTAAAGTATAATTATTGATGAATTAGTATTAGTTTAGTAGGAGGAGTATTAATTAGATTAGTATGTTTACGACAAACGGATTTAAAGGCTTTAATTGCTTATTCTTCTGTTGCTCATATAGGAATTGTACTAAGAGGGTTATTAACAATAACTTATTGAGGATTAACTGGTTCTTATGCTTTAATAATTGCTCATGGTTTATGTTCTTCAGGATTATTTTGTTTAGCAAATATTTCTTATGAACGAATAGGAAGACGAAGTTTATTAATTAATAAGGGATTATTAAATTTTATACCAACATTAAGATTGTGGTGATTTTTATTATGTTCTGGGAATATGGCTGCTCCTCCTACATTAAATTTATTAGGTGAAATTTCTTTATTAAATAGAATTGTTAGATGGTCTTGAGTAACTATAATTATGTTAGCTTTTTTATCTTTTTTTAGTGCAGCTTATTCATTATATTTATTTGCTTATAGTCAGCATGGAAAGGTATATTCTGGGGTTTATTTTTTTTCTGTTGGGACAATTCGAGAGTTTTTACTATTAATATTACATTGACTACCTTTAAATTTATTAATTTTAAAGAGAAGTTTTTGTATATTATGAATTTATTTAAATAGTTTAATAAAAATATTGATTTGTGGTGTCAATGATATGAGCTTTCATTTTAGATCGTGAATTATTTAATTAATTATTGTAAAATTAGTTTTTATTTTTTATTATCAATTAGAATTTCATTATTTTTAATTAGATTAAAATTTTTATTAACAGATTTAGTTTATTTTATTGAATGAGAGGTTTTATCCCTTCAATCAATATCAATTGTTATAACTTTTTTATTTGATTGAATAAGTTTAATATTTATGTCTTTTGTTTTATTAATTTCTTCATTAGTTATTTTTTATAGAAATCAATATATAGAAGAAGATTATAATATTAATCGATTTATTTTATTAGTATTAATATTTGTAATATCAATGATAATATTAATTATTAGCCCAAATTTAATTAGAATTTTATTAGGATGAGATGGGTTAGGTCTTGTTTCTTATTGTTTAGTTATTTATTTTCAAAACGTTAAATCATATAATGCAGGAATAATTACTGCATTATCTAATCGAATTGGAGATGTTGCATTATTATTAGCTATTGCTTGAATATTAAATTATGGTAGATGAAATTATGTATTTTATTTAGAAATAATAGGAAAAAATACAGAAATAATAATTATTGGAGGGTTAGTTATATTAGCAGCAATAACAAAAAGTGCTCAAATTCCTTTTTCATCTTGACTTCCTGCAGCTATAGCAGCCCCTACCCCTGTGTCAGCTTTAGTTCATTCTTCAACTTTAGTAACAGCGGGGGTTTATTTATTAATTCGTTTTAATATTTTATTAATAGATTGATGAATAGGGCAATTTTTATTGTTAGTTTCTGGTTTAACTATATTTATAGCGGGATTAGGAGCTAATTTTGAATTTGATTTAAAAAAAATTATTGCTTTATCAACTTTAAGTCAATTAGGGTTAATAATAAGAATTTTATCAATAGGGTTTTATAAATTAGCTTTTTTTCATCTTTTAACTCATGCTTTATTTAAGGCATTATTATTTATATGTGCTGGATCTATTATTCATAATATGAAAAATTCTCAAGATATTCGAATAATAGGAAGATTAAGAATAAGTATACCATTAACATGTAGCTGTTTTAATGTAGCTAATTTAGCTTTATGTGGGATACCTTTTTTAGCTGGATTTTATTCAAAGGATTTAATTTTAGAAATAGTAATATTATCATATGTAAATATGTTTTCTTTTTTTCTTTTTTTTTTTAGTACAGGATTAACTGTATGTTATTCATTTCGATTAGTTTATTATTCAATAACTGGGGATTTTAATAGAAGAGTGTTACATCCTTTAAATGATAAGGGTTGAACTATATTATTTAGTATTTGTTTTTTAATAATTATAGCAGTTATTGGTGGAAGAATATTAATATGATTAATATTTTTAAATCCTAGAATAATTTGTTTACCATTTGATATAAAAATTTTAACTTTAGTTGTTTGTATTGTTGGAGGGGTTTCTGGGTATTTATTAAGAAACGTAAGTTTATTTTTTACTAATAAGGCTTTATATTTTTATAATTTTACTAATTTTGCAGGATCAATATGATTTATACCAATAATTTCTACTATTGGTATTATTAATTACCCATTAAAGTTAGGATTATATTCTTATAAAAGTTTTGATCAAGGATGAAGAGAATTTTTTGGAGGTCAAATATTATATAATCAATTAAAGAATTATTCTTTATATTTACAAGAATTTCAAATAAATAGTTTAAAAATTTATTTATTAAGTTATATATTATGATTTATTGTTTTATTAATATTAGTTGTATTAGTAAATTAATTTAAATAGCTTATATTTAGAGCATGACACTGAAGATGTTAGGGAGATTAATTTAATCTTTAGATATTTATAAAAAATAAATTTTTATTTTTACATTGAAAATGTAATGTTTTTATTAAACTACATAAATAGAAATATGTTGATCAAGAAAAAGCTGCTAACTTTTATCTTTAATGGTTTAATTCCATTTATATTTCTTTTTAATTGGAACTTAAATATTCAATTTTATCATTAACAGTGATATACCTCTTTTTGGTTTCAATTAATAAGGTAAATTGAATAATTCAATACTTTTTAAATGCAAATTAAATGTTATAGTTAACTATTACCCTAAAATATGGGTGAATTTCACCTAAGATTAGGCCGAAACTAATTGCAATATATCGCTTCATATTTATTCATTTCATTCTAAGGCTCCTTGATTTCATTCATGATATAAACCAATTAAAAGAATAAAAATAAAAAAAAGTCTAGTAATTGATCAATTTATTAAATTTGATGTTTTAATAATTATAATTATTGGTAATAAAAGAGCAATTTCAACATCAAAAATTAAAAAAATAATTGCAATTAAAAAGAATCGAAGTGAAAATGGTAGTCGTGAAGAATTTATTGGATCAAATCCACATTCAAAAGGTGAACATTTTTCTCGATCTAATAGTGTTTTTTTTGATAATAAAGTAGCTAATATTATTACTACAATAGTAATAATAAAAATAATTGTTGTTATAATTGATAATATTAATATTATTTATACTAAAATTATTTAGTCCTTGTGATTGGAAGTCACATATACAAATATATACTTTATAAATATCTACCTCATCAATAAATAGAAATATATAAAAATAATCATACTACATCAACAAAATGTCAATATCAGGCTGCTGCTTCAAATCCAAAGTGATGATTTTTTGAAAAATGAAAATTAATATGTCGTAAAAAACAAATTAATAAAAATGTTGTTCCAATTAATACATGAAGACCATGGAATCCTGTAGCCATATAAAAAGTTGATCCATATACTGCGTCTGCAATTGTAAATGGAGCTTCAATATATTCATATGCTTGAAGAATAGAAAAATAAATTCCTAATACAATAGTAAAAAATAATCCTTGAGTAGCTTGGGAATGATTACTTTCTATTAATGCATGATGAGCTCATGTAACTGTTACTCCTGAAGCTAATAAAATTGCTGTATTTAATAAAGGAATTTGAAATGGGTTAAAAGCAATAATTCCTACTGGAGGTCATGTTATTCCTAATTCAATAGTTGGGGATAATCTACTATGAAAAAATGCTCAGAAAAAAGAAATAAAGAAAAATACTTCTGAAACAATAAATAAAATTATTCCTCATCGTAATCCAATAGTTACAGGAAATGTGTGTAGACCTTGAAATGTTCCTTCTCGAGAGATATCTCGTCATCATTGGTATATTGTTAAAATTGTAATAATATTACCTAAAATAAATAAAGTTATTGTATATTGGTGAAATCATTGAACTAATCCAGAAACTGTAGTTATTGCTCCAATAGCTCCTGTTAGTGGTCAAGGGCTATAATCTACTAAATGGAATGGGTGATTTGCGTGTGCTGACATTAATTTACTTCTCTTGAATAAAGAGTACTTAATACTGCAAATACATATGATTGAATGATTGCAACAGCTGATTCTAAAACTAATAATGCAATTTGTGTAGTTAAAATTAAAGATAAAATAATGTAATTTGATGTTATTGGCCCTGTATTTCCTAATAGTGTTAGTAATAAATGTCCGGCAATTATATTAGCAGTTAATCGAACAGCTAGTGTTCCAGGTCGAATAACGTTACTAATTGTTTCAATGCATACCATAAAAGGTATTAATACGGGAGGTGTTCCTTGAGGAACTAAATGAGCAAATATATGTTGTGTATGATTGATTCAACCATAAAGTATAAAACTTAATCATAATGGAAAGGCTAAAGCTAAAGTTAAAGTTAAATGACTTGTACTAGTAAAAATATATGGGAATAAACCTAAAAAATTATTAAATATAATTAAAGAAAATAATGAAATAAATATTAATGTTCTTCCATTATGTCCTGAAGGACCTAATAATGTTTTGAATTCCTTATGTAATGTTAATAAAATATTATTTCATACAACTTGGAATCGATTAGGTAATAATCAAAATGAAAAAGGAATTAATAATAATCCTAAAAAAGTACTTAATCAATTAAGAGAAAGATTTAAAATTGTTGTTGAAGGGTCAAATACAGAAAATAAATTTGTTATCATTTTCAATTTAATTTATTAAATTTAATATTTAATGATTGAGAAGTTTTTAATGGTGTATAAGAAAAACAAAAGTAATTTAAAATATTAAAAATTACTAATGTAATTGAAAATACAAGGAATAAAATTAACCAATTAATAGGAGCTATTTGTGGAATTAAAAAATATTAGATTAAACTAATTTTTTTAGTTTGACATACTAAGGTTTTGTATAAAACTAATTTTTTTTAAGTTTTATTTCATTAGAAGTAAGTGCTAATTTACTATAATATGATTTAAGAGATCATTACTTGCGCTTCAGTCATCTAATGAATTAGTTATATTAGTAATTCATTTAATAAAATAATTTATTGGAATTCTTTCAATTACAATTGGTATAAAGCTATGATTTGCTCCACAAATTTCTGAACATTGGCCAAAAAATAATCCAGGTCGATTGATTAAAAAATTAATTTGATTTAATCGTCCTGGTGTAGCATCAACCTTTACTCCTAGAGATGGTACTGTTCATGAATGTAATACATCAGTAGCTGTTACTAAAATTCGAATTTGATTATTTATTGGTAAAACAATTCGATTATCTACATCTAAAAGTCGAAATCCATTTGTTTCTAATTCATTTGTTGGAATTATATATGAATCAAATTCTAAGTTTAAAAAATCAGAATACTCATAACTTCAATATCATTGATGTCCTACAGACTTTAATGTAATTGAAGGGGTATTAATTTCGTCTATTAAATATAATAAACGTAATGATGGGAATGCAATAAATATTAAAATAATTGCAGGTAAAACAGTTCAAATAATTTCAATTGTTTGTCCATGTAATAAATAACGATTAGTAAATTGATTAAATATTAACATTCCTATAATATATCCAACTAAAATTGTAATTATTGTTAAAATTAAAAGAGTGTGATCATGAAAAAAATTTAATTGTTCTATTAAAGGGGAAGAACTATCTTGTAATCCTAAATTCGCTCATGTTGCCATTTTCTAACAAAAGATAAAATCTTTATATATGAAGCTTAAATTCATTGCACTAATCTGCCATATTAGAAATTATTAGTTAATAAAGGTAATTCAGCATATGTATGTTCTGCGGGAGGAAGAGTATGATATCATTCAATTGATGAAGATAATTGTATAGGGAAAGCAGGAGTTCGTTGTGTAATTATACTTTCTCAAATAATAAATAAAAAGTATAAAATAGCAAATAATGAAATTGTACTTCCTAATGATGAAACAATATTTCAGGCTAAATAACTATCTGGAAAATCTGAGTATCGTCGAGGTATTCCAGCTAATCCAAGGAAATGTTGAGGGAAGAATGTTAAATTTACTCCAATAAATATTATTCCAAATTGATACTTTAATCAAGATGGATTTATTGTTAGTCCGGTTAATAAAGGGTATCAATGAACAAATCCTGCTATAATAGCAAACACAGCTCCTATTGATAATACATAGTGGAAATGGGCTACTACATAATATGTATCATGTAATACAATATCAATTGATGAATTAGCTAGTACTACTCCTGTTAATCCTCCAACTGTAAATAAAAATACAAATCCAAATGATCATAATATAGCAGGACTATAAGTTAATTGTGTTCCATGTATAGTAGCTAATCAACTAAAAATCTTAATTCCAGTTGGAACAGCAATAATTATAGTTGCTGATGTAAAATAAGCTCGTGTATCTACGTCTATTCCTACTGTAAATATGTGATGAGCTCATACAATGAATCCTAATAATCCAATTGCTAATATAGCATAAATTATTCCTAAATTTCCAAAAGTTTCCTTTTTACCACTTTCTTGTGTAATAATATGAGAAATTATTCCAAATCCAGGTAAAATTAAAATATAAACTTCTGGATGACCAAAGAATCAGAATAAATGTTGATATAAAATAGGGTCTCCTCCTCCAGCTGGATCAAAAAATGAAGTATTTAGATTTCGATCTGTTAAAAGTATAGTAATAGCCCCAGCTAATACTGGTAAAGATAATAATAATAATACTGCTGTAATTACTACCGATCATACAAATAAAGGTATTCGATCTAATGTAATTCCTGGAGATCGTATATTAATTACAGTTGTAATAAAATTTACTGCTCCTAAAATTGAAGAAATCCCTGCTAAATGTAGTGAAAAAATAGCTAAATCTACTGATGCTCCAGCATGAGCAATTCCAGATGAAAGTGGGGGATAAACAGTTCACCCTGTTCCTGCTCCATTTTCTACTATACTTCTAGAAATTAGTAGAGTTAGTGAAGGAGGTAATATTCAAAAACTTATATTATTTATTCGAGGGAAAGCTATATCAGGGGCTCCTAATATTAATGGAACTAATCAATTTCCAAACCCTCCAATTATAATAGGTATAACTATAAAAAAAATTATAATAAAAGCGTGTGCTGTTACAATAACATTATAAATTTGATCATCTCCAATAAAAGCACCAGGATGACCTAATTCAGCTCGAATTAGAATACTTAAAGAAGTTCCTACTATTCCGGCTCAAGCTCCAAAAATAAAATATAAAGTACCAATATCCTTATGATTTGTTGAAAATAATCATTGTCGCGATTAAATGGCTGAAGTTTAGGCGATAAATTGTAAATTTATTTATGGGAATTATTCTCTTTAATCAGGCTTTATAGTCAATAATGATATTAGACTGCAATTCTAAAGGAATAAATAATTTATTAAAGCTTAAGAATTAAAAGATTAATACAAATATTTTCAGCTTTGAAGGCTATTAGTTTATTTAACTTAAATTCTTATATAATTATATAAATTATAAAAATTATAACTAATCCACAAATTGAAATAAAATTAAATATTAAATTAATTGAAGATATTTTGTTATTATAATTATTTTTTAATATTCACGAATTTTTTTGATAGTTTAATATAAAAATTCTGTAAGAAAGACGTAAATAAAAAAATAATGTAATTAAAGTTAAACAAACACTAATTATTAAAATAAATAATTGTCCTATATTAGTTAAATTTTGAATTACTAATCATTTTGGTAAAAATCCTAAAAAGGGGGGTAAACCTCCTAAAGATAATAAATTTAAGAAAATTAATAGTTTAACAATTGGGTTTATTATTGAAATATTAAAAATTTGATTGAAATAAAATAATTTAAAATTATTAAATATTAAAACAATTGAAAATGATAATAAAGAATATATTAAAAAATAAGTTATTCATAATATTTCATTATTTATTATTGCTAATAGTATTCAGCCTAAATGATTAATTGATGAAAATGCTATTAATTTTCGAATTGATGTTTGATTTAATCCTCCTAAAGACCCAATTAATATTGATAAAATAATAGAAATTATAAAAAAATTATAAATAAAATTATAAGAAATTAATATTAATGGGGCAATTTTTTGTCATGTTATTAAAATTAAACCATTAATTCAAGATAATCCTTCTATTACCTCTGGGAATCAAAAATGGAATGGAGCAGCTCCTCTTTTTAATAAAAGAGTTGAAAGAATCAAAATTTCATTAAAATTATTATTTAATAAAAAATTATTATTATATATGAATATTAATATAATAATTGCAAATAATAAAATTGAAGAAGCAAAAGCTTGGGTTAAAAAATATTTTAAAGAACTTTCTGAAGTTAATAAATTTTTTTTATTATCATTTATTAGGGGGATAAATGATAACAAATTAATTTCTAACCCCATTCATGCTCCTAGTCATGAATTTGAAGAAATAGTAACTAGTGTTCCAAAAATTAATGTAATAAAAAAAATATTATTAGAAATTTTTTTAATTAAAAAGAAAAGGATTATAACCTTTATAAGTGGGGTATGAACCCAATAGCTTGATTAGCTTATCTTTTTATATTTTGGTGTATGATGCACAAAAGATTTTGATTCTTTTAGAAACAGTTTAATTCTGTTAAATATAATGAATGAAATGTTAAATTTCATGATTTACCCTATCAAGGTAATCCTTTTTATCAGGCAATTCATT